CCACGCTGGGTTTACAGGTTGTACTTTTCCCGTTAGTCCATAAGGATCGGACACCCAGATTCCGGGACCATACAAGCCCGTTACATGAAATGCACCAAAACCAAAGCAAGCCAACCCTGAGAGAAATAAATGAATTCCAAAGATCTTGGGCAAATCCAAAGAAGGTTTTCCTGTACGTTCATCACAAAATATTTCTAGATCCCAATACACCCAATGCCAGATAGCTGCCAAAAAGCATAAGCCAGAAAACACAATATGTGCCCCAGCTACACCTTCGTAACTCCAAATACCCGGATTCGTTACAGTCCCGCCTGTGATACTCCAACCTCCCCATGAATTGGTTATTCCTAAACGAGTCATGAAGGGTATAACGAACATTCCCTGTCTCCACATTGGATCAAGAACAGGGTCAGAAGGATCAAAAACCGCTAATTCATACAGAGCCATCGAACCAGCCCAACCAGCAACCAGAGCTGTATGCATTATATGAACCGAAAGCAACCGACCGGGATCATTCAATACAACGGTATGAACACGATACCAAGGCAAACCCATGGAAATACCCCTTTATCAAAGATAAATAGACACTGTGTAACTTTATTGCGTTGGAAAAGAGGAAAAGACTATACTATGACTATCCTATGGACCCCGCTTGCTCTTGTTCAGCGGATTTTTTCAGAACAAGGGTTCAGATTTGTTCTATTCTGTTGGTAATAATGTAACAATTCTGTTCGTAGGAACAAAGAGAAGCAGATTTATTCTATACTCGATAAGTACCAATACGCAACGGGGGTTGATACCTTTTTCTATGAGCGAAAGGGTCCCCATTTATTCATCATTAGAAGGCCCTATTCGTAATAATTTTATTATATTCATTATTCATTCTGCATTTTTTATGACTTTAGGAATTTTTATAGTCTATTTTTATAGTCTATAGAATCTATGTATAAAAGAAATACGATAAAAACCAATACTCAATACTATAATATAAAGCCAATCAAACCCTATTTTTTTTTTACGTTTCCCCATCAAAGTGAAATTTTCAATTTTAAGTAGGAGATCTTTTCATTTTATGCCTATTGGTGTTCCAAAAGTACCTTTCCGAAATCCCGGAGATGAAGATGCATCGTGGATTGATATATAGTGCGACTTGTCAGATATATTGAGTCATTTGGGATTTCCCCGTTCTCTCCCCCGAGAGAGATAGCCCCCCTTTCACCTAGATAAATTCATGGAATCATCCAAAATTTGGAGCGTGAAAAACAATGAGAACCTTTTGGGGGAAAATTCATATTACTTACTATTATATTCTATTATGGTTGGCTTGGTTGGACTAAAAAAATGAAGTATTCAGGCTCCGTTTAAAAAAAAAAGCCAATCGGTAATATATCGATGATTTTTACTTGTACCATAACTGATTCCTATATTTGGAAATTGAAATAGATCCTCTTTGTCAGGTATCTCAAACTTTAATAACTACTTGGTAGAAGGTATGACATGAATTGAAAAAATAAAGTCATAACAAAAAGAAATGGTAATGGGAGCATTTGTTCTATATATACAAATCAAAATGGGGCGAATCCTTACCCGGAGAAGAGCAGAAACCTAAATAAAAGAAACTCATTCAGGAACAAGAAAATGCCATCGGAATTTGGATGAAATCTCGATGAAACAATACATCAATGAGAAGTTAACTCGATAAGTTTAGTGACCCCTTTTCTTCTTCTTCTAATAGATAGAAAAGCGAAAAATAGAAAACGGAGTTCGTCTTTATTGAAAAATCGAAGAAAATTTCGCTAGACGTCAGAAAAACCTGTTATGAAAAAAAAAGAAAGGGGCTGGAATCTATACATTGATTCTTTTTCACAATTTTTTTGAACCGTATGCGTCAAAAGGCGCATGTACGGTTCCTAAGGGAAACAATTTCCCCTAATCAACCGACTTTATCGCGAACGATTCCTGTTTTTAGTTCAAGAGGTTGATAGTGAGATCTCGAATCAAATTGTTGGTCTTTTGGTATATCTTAATATCGAAGATGATACCAAGGATATTTTTTTGTATATAAACTCTCCCGGGGGAGATGTAATATCTGGAGTAGCTATTTATGATATGATGCAAACTGTGCGGCCAGGTGTCAGTACAATATGCATAGGATTAGCCGCTTCAATGGGATCTTTTATCCTGGCCGGGGGAGCAATTACCAGACGTGCAGCATTCCCTCACGCTTGGCGCCAATGAGGTTTTTATTTGACAAAAAAAAAGAAGACTATGCCTTCGTTATATGAATATATGAATGTCAATATAATATTAAGTAATAATAGCATGGCACTTCGAATTCGATATTCAATTTTTTTTATTGTTTTTAAAAACAAAAACATTCGATTATGTATCGAGAGAGGAGTATGAACTCAAAGGCATTTCCGATTTTCTCTTATCTATCGGGAGTCCAGTTCAGCGTCACAAACCTTTTTTGTTTTCATGCCAGGGGGTACTTAAGAATATGTAAGTCACGATTTTTTCATTATTTGATCGGATCAAAAAAGAAACTTTGGGATTGCTAGAGACAAAAAAATCATAAATAGAACTATATAAAGCAACGGAGCCATCATAATATTTTTCAACTTCTCCGAAAGGAAGGGTGGCAATTTGATCATTTACCCATCTGGTTCTGATAGATTCTATTTTTTTTCTCTTTCTTCAATGGAAGGGAGGGTTCAGGATCCATTTTATTGTAGAGCCGTATGCAATACCCAAAAGATGCCTGTACGGTTGTTCAATTCTATCGTTTGCCTTCGCTTTTTCATGCGAGCTAGAGGAACATTTTGTTATATCATCAGGGTAATGATCCATCAACCTAGGACTTCTTTTTTTGAGAGTCATGCAGGAGAACTTCTCTTGGAAATGAAAGAAGCGTTGAAACTGCGTGAACGCATCGCAGAGATTTATGCACAAAGAACCGGCAACCCTACCTCGATCATATCCCGAGACATGGACAGAGACGTTTTCTTTTCAGCAAGACAAGCCCGAATTTATGGAATTATTGATGATATAGAGTTCTCAGATGATGAAGAGTTCTTAAGGGGTTGATCTTGTAGGGATTGTATTCATATGGATTTCGTTCAAATATGTGATTTTAGATTTGATCTCCGAGTTGAATATACATTCTATTAAATGGAAATAGAAGGAATTCATCATCAGTCGGTTAGGATCAATCTAAACCAGACCATTATATTATGTATACAATTCAACATGCCAACTATTAAACAACTTATTAGAAATCCAAGACAGCCAATCAGAAATGTCACGAAATCCCCCGCTCTTCGGGGATGTCCTCAGCGTCGAGGAACATGTACTAGGGTGTATGTGCGACTCGTTTAGATTATCAGCTGGCACATAACAAAAGAAAAAAAAAAGAACTTTTCCAGTATAAATGGTCAGTATCTGAGTGAATGGGATAGAATGGAAGAAGGAACTCCACTCATTATTAAACTCTATCATATCCCTCTATTGTGTATAAAGTTTATGGTTTCCATTGGTGCAAATCCAATTACCTCAATTGAAGATGAGAATAAATTCTCCATTGGTAGCAAATGGTTATCCATTAAGCGGAGGAAATCCTATTTAAAAAACATAACGATTAGGCTCCCACTCTGGCAAGAACGGACTAACAGGGCCAGCTACCCCAGCTAACTTTCATACTTAAATACCGTTACTTTATAAGTAGATCTCGTTGTGAAAGACCTATTACTGGAAAATTCATGGGTAGAGCCAAAGAATGTGAACTATACAAGTTCCCAATAACGTTGATTAGTTGATTAAATGAAGTGAAAGGCTCCGGTGTATAGAGAAGACCTCACCGTTTCAGAAGTAACCATAGAAACGAAGGAACCCCACTATTTCTTTATCTAGTTTTATTTATTTATTTTTTTACTCTATTTTTTATAGGAAAATAAAATTTCTTATGTCTTTCTTATTCTTGTTTCGTGGTAAAATACCTAAACAAAAAAAGAAAAATCGTGGTTGGGAAGGTTATAGTAGCAAAAGCCATTGGAATTTGTATTTTATACATTGGAGAAATCCGTTTTGTTAGTTTTTGTTAGTTATAGTAATAGAAGACAGAGTAAATAAAAGAATAGCTGAAAGAAAGAAAAAATGAGTTATTCGAAAAAGTTTCATTTATTCCATGACCAGAATTAAACGGGGATATATAGCTCGGAGACGCCGAACAAAAATGCATTTCTTTGCATCAAGTTTTCGAGGGGCTCATTCAAGGCTTACTCGAACTATGACTCAACAGGAAAAAAGAGCTTTGGCTTCAGCTCATCGGGATAGGGATAGGCAAAAGAGAGATTTTCGTCGGTTGTGGATCACTCGGATAAACGCAGTAATTCGCGAAAGAGGAGTATCCTATAGTTATAGTAAATTCATACACGATCTGTACAAGAACCAATTGCTTCTTAACCGTAAAATACTTGCGCAAATAGCTATATCAAATAGGAAATGTCTTTATATGATTTCGAACGAGATCATATAAAAAAAAAGTAGATTGTAAAGAATCCAACGGAATATTTTCAATGGAGTTCCCGGAGAATGAACTCCGGGAAGGTAGAGTAGAAATTACGATGATCAAATCTGATAAAATAGTAAAACACGTTCAATCCAAAAAGATTTCTGATTCATTTTTTTCTTATGACACGATAATCAAATATAGATTCACGGATTTTTCGAGCAAAACACCAATCCGCATTTGAGTTCGGATTGGAATTATGATTCAAGTGAAGTAAGCCTATTTCTTTTTTTTATTTATTTGGAATTTTTCTTTCTTTTGATCTTTATTTTGATTTCTAGCTTTCAAAGCATTAGTTCTAGCGGTCGACTCGCTTATTTGAAATCCTTTCCTTTTAAAGGGTAACAAAGATAAAATACGAGCTTGTTTTATCGCAAGAGTAATTAATCGTTGTTGTTTCAAGGTCAATCTATTCACTCGTCTAGATAATATT